AAATTCTTACATTCTTATTCTGTTAAATCAAAACAAAAAATGAGAAATTTTATTTTATAAGATTGAATAATCAAATTCAATTAATCATTTGATATTGATCTAATTGCTATGCTTAGTGTGCGACTCGTTGGTTTTTTTTTTTTTTTTATTTATTTTTAGAGGGGTTAGAATTCAACAAAAAAATAAACCGACTCGTAGTATGAATTAATTAATAACTATAGAACTAATAACCAACTCATCGCTTCGCATTATCTGGATCTAAAGAACTAGTCAAAATAGAAAATCTAAATAAAGATATGATATATTGGTGATATCATTATAGCAACTGAAATATTACATAAAAAAGAAAGAAAAACGAATCTGATTATGAGTTGTAAAGCAATAAGAATATACGGATAAATGAAAGGGTGAAAGAAAGAGAGAAAAATAATATTTATGATATAGAATTCTAATATGTAAGGTCTATGAGTCATCTCATAAAAGGTAGTGTAATAAAGCATCAATATTAATATTAATTAATCCATAATTAGATGAATATATTCCTAGAACAAACAAATCAAGAGCCCCGAGTCAATAAAAACTGAGAAGGTTGATTCAAGAAAAAAGAAAATCTTATGGAAAATCTTATTAGAGAGCTCCATTGTAGAATTCAGACCTAACCATTAATCGAGAGGCGATGGGAACGACGGAACCTGTGAATACCTAAGATTTTATTAAAAACAAATCTTAATGATTCATTGGGTGGGATGGCGGAACGAACCAAGAACCAATCCATTTTTTCTGAGGAGTCATGGGCTAACCCTACATTACATCTGAAATTGATAATGAAAGAGTAAATATTCGCCCGCGAAAATTTTTATTTTATTGAATTTTCAAATTTTGGGCAATCTGATATGATAATAAAAAGAAAAGCAAAATAAAGATTCGTTAGAACCTTATAACATAACAAAACAACATTATCTAGTTATATATGGATAGCAAGAATTGTCTATAAGAATACATGTTTAGTTATATATCAAAACAAGATATACAAATTTCCAATAGACCAATAGATTCTATGAAATCTCAAAAAATCCCGCTATTCTATTATATTATTCATTAAACATATGTATATTATTTTATCGGTTAAATCTATTTATTTTTTTTTTTTAATCGCTTCATTCGCGAGGAGCCGTATGAGGTGAAAATCTCATGTACGGTTCTGTAGTAGAGATGGAATTGAGAAACAACCATCAACTATAACCCCAAAAGAACCAGATTCCGTAAACACCATAGAGGAAGAATGAAAGGAATATCCTATCGAGGTAATCATATTTGCTTCGGAAGATATGCTCTTCAGGCACTTGAGCCCGCTTGGATCACATCTAGACAAATAGAAGCAGGGCGGCGGGCAATGTCACGAAATGTCCGCCGGGGTGGAAAAATATGGGTACGCATATTTCCAGACAAACCGGTTACAGTAAGACCTACCGAAACGCGTATGGGTTCGGGAAAAGGATCTCCCGAATATTGGGTAGTTGTCGTTAAACCGGGTAGAATACTTTATGAAATGGGCGGAGTCGCAGAAAATATAGCCAGAAAGGCTATTTCAATAGCAGCATCCAAAATGCCTATACGAACTCAATTCATTATTTCGGGATAATAATTAGAACCAAAGGAAAGAGGTCTTTAGGATGAAAAAAAAAAAAAAACAATTGTAGGTTTCTTTTTTTTTTTTGAACACAGAATATTTCTTTTTTTACTTCAACCTTTGGACTGAAAGAACAGAGAAAAAAAAAATGATATGATTCAACCTCAAACCCATTTGAATGTAGCCGATAACAGCGGAGCCCGCGAATTGATGTGTATTCGAATCATAGGAGCCAGTAATCGACGATATGCTTATATTGGTGACATTGTTGTTGCTGTAATCAAGGAAGCAGTACCAAATACGCCTTTAGAAAGATCAGAAGTGATCAGAGCTGTAATTGTACGTACTTGTAAAAAACTCAAACGTAACAACGGTATGATAATACAGTATGATGATAATGCTGCGGTTGTCATTGATCAAGAAGGAAATCCAAAAGGAACTCGAATTTTTGGCGCAATCGCCCGGGAATTGAGACAGTTAAATTTCACTAAAATAGTTTCATTAGCACCCGAGGTATTATAAGACGAGACCATGATATAGATATATTATTTGTGAATGAAATAGATTAATTAATAGATTATGTCTCACGCATATACCTTTTGTAGTAATTATTATATGTTATAATTCTAATTATTAATTATTATATATATATAAATATATATATATAAATTATTATATTATTTATATTTTTATTATATTCAATATATTCAATATTAGATATTTTATTGAATCAAAAATAGAAAAAAGAGCATGTTGATTATATCGAAAGTAAGGGGCAACAATCATTTTCGTTTATCATGGGTAAGGACACCATCGCTGACATAATAACCTCTATACGAAATGCTGACATGAATAGAAAAGGAACGGTTCGAATACCATCTACTAACATCACCGAAAACACTGTTAAAATACTTTTACGAGAGGGTTTTATTGAAAACGTGAGAAAACATAGGGAAAGCGACAAATATTTTTTAGTTTTAACTCTACGGTATAGAAGAAATAGGAAAGGATCATATAAAACTATTTTGAATTTAAAACGGATCAGTAGACCCGGTCTACGAATCTATTCTAATTATCAACGAATTCCTAGAATTTTAGGAGGGATGGGGATTGTAATTCTTTCTACTTCTAGAGGTATAATGACAGATCGAGAGGCCCGATTAGAAAGAATCGGCGGAGAAGTTTTATGTTATATATGGTAATCTTTCTGATATCCGAATTATATGAGAAACTTCTATACATTTTTGTGAAAAAAAAAAGAGAGAAAACACAGGTTTCTAATATCACTCCTCATACATTAGTGAATGCGTGAAGGGGGTTTAACTGGAAAGGAATAAAAGAAAAAAGAAAATGGATTCATGAGGGTTTAATTACTGAATCACTTACCAGGGGTATGTTCCAGGTTCCTTTATATAATGAAAATATGATTCTAGGCTATGTTTCCGAAAGGATTCGACGTACTCTTATTTTATATGTATACGACTGGGAAAGTTAAAATGGAAGTATAAGTCATTTAATTAGACTGTTTTTAAACTTAAAATTCTTTTTTTTTGGGGGGGGGGGTACAATTATAAGTTACAAATTTAAGGAAACCATATTTTCTTCCAATAAATAGATTCGGGATTAAGTTAAGGAATGACAAATATGAAAATAAGGGCCTCTGTTCGTAAAACTTGTGAAAAATGTCGATTGATCCGTAGACGGGGGCGAATTATAGTAATTTGTTCCAATCCAAGACATAAACAAAGACAAGGATAATATTTCCACAAAAAAAAGAGGGCTTCTATTCTAAAGGACCGGATGCACAAATCAAATAAATTTATATTCAATATTAAAATCAATTTCTATTCAATATTAAAGAAATAAAATTATATTAATATTCAATTCAATATTAAATCAAATAAAATTATATATATATATTTATTAAATATATAATTTATATTTAATTTATATTAAATATAGAATTAATAATATTAAGAAAATATATAATTAATAATATTAATAATAAAATAATATTAATAATAAAAAGAAATATTCTATTATAAATATTAATTCATAAAAAATATAATAATTTGTATTAATAATAATTTGTATTATATATATTATTTATATATATATTATTTATAATTATAATTTAAAATTATATTATAAGTATTCTAAGAAATATTATTTATATTTAATAAGTATTAAAAGAAAGATTTTTGACATGAAATGGATATATCCATATATCTCGGACTTATATTTATGAAATAATAAAAAGATAATAAAATATGGCAAAACCTATACCAAAAATTGGTTCACGTAAAAATGGACGTATTGGTTCGCGTAAGCATGCGCGTAAAATACCAAAGGGAGTTATTCATGTTCAAGCTAGTTTCAACAATACCATTGTGACTGTTACAGATGTACGGGGTCGGGTGATTTCTTGGTCCTCCGCCGGTACTTGTGGATTCAAGGGTACACGAAGGGGGACACCATTTGCCGCTCAAACCGCAGCAGGAAATGCTATTCGGACAGTAGCGGATCAAGGTATGCAACGAGCAGAAGTCATGATAAAAGGTCCCGGTCTCGGAAGAGATGCGGCATTAAGAGCTATTCGTAGAAGTGGTATACTATTAAATTTTATACGGGATGTAACCCCTATGCCACATAATGGATGTAGGTCCCCTAAAAAAAGACGTGTGTAAAACTAAAAATAAACATTGAAGAGATTTCAAGAGAAATAAACAATTCAAGGATTTGATCAAAATAAATATATTACTATGGTTCGAGAGAAAGTAAGAGTATCTACTCGGACACTACAGTGGAAGTGTGTTGAATCAAGAGTAGACAGTAAGCGTCTTTATTATGGACGCTTTATTCTGTCTCCACTTATGAAAGGCCAAGCCGATACAATAGGCATTGCGATGCGAAGAGTTTTGCTCGGAGAAATAGAGGGAACATGTATCACACGTGCAAAATCTGAGAAAATACCACATGAATATTCTACTATAGTAGGTATTCAAGAATCAGTACATGAAATTTTAATGAATTTGAAAGAAATTGTATTGAGAAGTAATCTGTATGGAACTCGGGACGCGTCTATTTGTGTCAAGGGTCCTGGATATGTAACTGCTCAAGACATCATTTTAACACCTTCTGTGGAAATCGTTGATAATACACAACATATAGCTAACCTAACAGAACCTATTAATTTTTGTATTGGATTAAAAATCGAGAGGAATCGCGGATATCGTATAAAAACACTAAATAACTTTCAAGACGGAAGTTATCCTATAGATGCTGTATTCATGCCTGTTCGAAATGCAAATCATAGTATTCATTCTTATGTGAATGGGAATGAAAAACAAGAGATACTTTTTCTCGAAAT